TTATCTAATTAGTAATCAAATAATTAACGAATCATTTAGTCAAATTGAATCTGGAAATCGGCTAAATTCTTCACTGATAGAAACAAAAATGAAGGATTTGACTGATAGAACAAGTACAATAAAAAATCAAATAGAAATAATTACAAAAGAGAAAAAGAAAGTAACTCCAGAAATAGACATTAAGCCTAATAAAACAAATAATATTAAAAAATTCGAATCGCCAAAAATTTTTTTCCAAAAATTAAAAAACAGAAATCCTCGAGTAATACGGAAAGTCCATTATTTTCGAAAATTATTCATTCCAAGATTATACATCGACCTATTTTTATCTATCATTAATATTCCTAGAATTACTACACAACTCTTTCTTGAATCAACAAACAAATTGATTGAGAAATCCATTTCCAATAATGAAATAAATCAAGAAAAAATTAATAATCAAAAAATTCACTTTATCTTTATTTCGACTATAAAAAAGTCAGTTTATAATATTAGTAAGCAAAATTCACATATTTTTTGTGATTTATCCTACTTGTCACAAGCATATGTATTTTACAAATTATCACAAACCCAAGTTATTAATTTGTCTAAATTTAGATCTGTTCTTCAATATAACACAATGTCTTGTTTCCTTAAGACTAAAATAAAGGACTATTTTAGAACACTAGGAATATTTCATTCAGAATTAAAACATAAGAAACTTCAGAGTTATAGAATCAATCAATGGAAAAACTGGTTAAGACGGCATTATCAATACGATTTATCTCAGATTAGATGGTCTAAATTAATGCCAAAAAAATGGCGAACTAAGGTTAATCAAAGTTGTATGACTCAAAATAAAAATAGAAACTTAAACAAATGGAATTCATATGAAAAAGACCAATTAAGTCATTACAAAAAAGAAAATGATTCGGAACTCTATTCATTATCAAACGAAAAAGAGAATTTTAAAAAATGTTATAGATATGATCTTTTAGCATCTAAATCGATTAATTATGAAAATAAAAGTGACTCATTTATTTCTAGATTACCCTTTCAAGTAAAGAAGAACTTCGAAATTTCATATAATTCCAACCCGTCCAAACACAACTTTGTTGATATGCCCGGCAATCTTCATATCAATAATTATCTAAGAAAAGGACATATTCTAGATATAGAAAGAAATCTCGATAGAAAATATTTTGATTGGAAAATTCTCCATTTTTCTCTTAGACAAAAAGGAGATATTGAGGCCTGGGTTAAGATCGATACCAACAGTAATCCAAATACTCAAATTGGTATTAATAATTATCAAATAATTGATAATTATCAAATAATTGAGAAAAAGGGGGTTTTTTATCTTACAACTCATCAAAATCCAGAAAAAACTCAAAAAAATTCGAAAAAAGTCTTTTTTGATTGGATGGGAATGAATGAAAAAATATTTAATCGTCCCATATTGAATCTGGAATTTTGGTTCTTCCCAGAATTTTTACTACTTTCTAATGTCTATAAAATAAAACCGTGGATTATACCAAGCAAATTCCTTCTTTTAAATTTGAATACAAATGAAAAGGTTAGTCAAAATAAAAACCAAAAACAACACTTTTTTATACCATCAAATAAAAAAAAAAAGAATAGAATTCAAGAAGCAAAAGAACCCGCAAGGCAAAGAGAGCATGGATCAGGTATAGAAAACAAAGAAAATCTGGGCCCTGTTTTCTCAAAACATCAAAACGATCTTGAAAAAGATTACGTGGAATCAGCCACAAAAAAGGGTAAAACTAAAAAACAATACAAAAGCAACACGGAAGCAGAACTAGATTTGTTCTTGCAACATTATTTGCTTTTTCAATTGAAATGGAAGGATGCTTTGAATCAAAGTCTGCTCGAAAATATTAAGGTATATTGTCTCCTGCTTCGACTGACAAATCCAACCAAAATTACTATATCGTCAATTCAAAGGAGAGAAATGCGTTTGGAGACAATGCTGATTCAGGCAAATTTACCTCTTACAGACTTGCTAAAGAAGGGGGTATTGATTATCGAACCCATTCGGTTCTCTGTAAAAAATAATGGAGAATTTCTTATGTATCAAACCATAGGTATTTCATTGGTTCATAAAAGTAAACACCAAACTAATCAAAGATACCAAGAACAAAGATATGTTGCTAAAAAGAATTTTGACGAATTCATTCTGCAACCTCAAACTCAAAGAATAAATACAGAACAAAATCATTTTTATTTGCTTGTTCCTGAAAATATTTTATGGTCTAGACGTCGTAGAGAATTGAGAATTCGAAGTTTTTTTAATTCTTTGAATTGGAATGGTGTCGATAGAAATTCAGTATTTTGCAACGAAACCAGTGTAAAAAACTGGAGTCAATTTTTGGATGAAAGGAAACCCTTTTATAAAGATAAAAATGAATTAATTAAATTTAAGTTCTTTCTTTGGCCTAATTATCGATTAGAGGATTTAGCTTGTATGAATCGTTATTGGTTTGATACCAATAATGGTAGCCGTTTCAATATCTTAAGAATACATATGTATCCACGATTGAAAATTAATTGATAGTACTATATACCCTGTCTCGTATAGAGTATCTGAAAGCAAACAAAAGAACACATGCCTTGTTTTACATCTCATTCGAATCTAATTCGAGTAGACGATACTAAATCAATAAAATAAGGTATCGATTTAGATGCTAAAAGATCATATCTATAACATTTTTTAAAATTCTCTTTTTCATTTTAGGATTTTAGGTTTCAATTATTCGCTTTTGTGAATGAAAAAAACGTACCTATCACCTTTTTGGATTCCTATCTGAATCAAATTGAAAATTTGATTAATTTATTGGAATTGATAAAATTAGAGGTTCATAAAGAAATTAAGTCTATATACCACGTTCAAATTACTGGCATTATTATTACTGATCAATAAAATTCGAAAAAATCCATATCTGTAAAATAAAGAAAGGGGAAATTCGTTTATGGTAAAAAATTCTGTCATTTCAGTTATTTCTCAAGAAGAAAAGAAAGGATCTGTTGAATTTCAAGTATTCAATTTCACCAATAAGATACAGAGACTTACTTCACATTTAGAATTGCACAAAAAAGACTATTTATCTCAGAGAGGTTTGAAGAAAATTTTGGGAAAACGTCAACGACTGCTAGCTTATTTGGCAAAAAAAAATAGAGTACGTTATAAAGAATTAATTAATCAATTAGCCATTCGAGAGACAAAAACTCGTTAATTTGATTAAATTAATTTGAAGAGTTATTGCATTTTCACTTATATGTTTCGATTAAATTTTGATGAACTTCTTTTCACTTTCAGTAATTCATGGAAGAATGAATCATTAAAAAACTTATGACTGCACCAACTACAAGAAAAGACCTCATGATAGTCAATATGGGGCCTCAGCACCCATCAATGCACGGTGTTCTTCGACTCATCGTTACTCTAGATGGTGAAGATGTTGTCGACTGCGAACCAATATTGGGTTATTTACATAGAGGGATGGAGAAAATTGCAGAAAACCGAACAATTATACAATATTTGCCTTATGTAACACGTTGGGATTATTTAGCTACTATGTTCACAGAAGCAATAACCGTAAATGGACCCGAACAATTAGGCAATATTCAAGTACCTAAAAGGGCTAGCTATATCAGAGTCATTATGTTGGAGTTGAGTCGGATAGCTTCTCATTTATTATGGCTCGGTCCTTTTATGGCGGATATTGGTGCGCAGACCCCTTTCTTCTATATTTTTCGAGAAAGAGAATTGATATATGACCTATTCGAAGCGGCCACTGGTATGCGAATGATGCATAATTATTTTCGTATTGGAGGAGTGGCTGCTGATCTACCCTATGGCTGGATAGATAAATGTTTGGATTTTTGTGATTATTTTTTAACAGGGATTGCTGAGTATCAAAAACTTATTACCCGGAATCCCATTTTTTTAGAACGAGTTGAAGGCGTAGGAATTATTGGAAGAGACGAGGCATTAAATTGGGGTTTATCGGGACCAATGCTACGAGCTTCCGGAATAGAATGGGATCTTCGTAAAGTTGATCATTATGAGTCTTACGACGAATTTGATTGGCAGGTTCAATGGCAACGAGAAGGGGATTCATTAGCTCGTTATTTAGTACGAATCAGTGAAATGACAGAATCCATAAAGATTATTCAACAGGCTCTGGAAGGAATTCCAGGAGGGCCTTACGAAAATTTAGAAATCCGACGTTTTGACAGATTAAAAGATCCTGAATGGAATGATTTTGAATATCGGTTTATTAGTAAAAAACCTTCTCCAACTTTTGAATTGTCGAAACAAGAACTTTATGTGAGAGTTGAAGCCCCAAAAGGAGAATTGGGAATTTTTCTGATAGGAGATCAGAGCGTTTTTCCTTGGAGATGGAAAATTCGCCCACCAGGTTTTATCAATTTGCAAATTCTTCCTCAGTTAGTTAAAAGAATGAAATTGGCTGATATTATGACAATACTAGGTAGCATAGATATCATTATGGGAGAAGTTGATCGTTGAAATGATAATTGATACAACAGAAATAGAGACTATCAATTCTTTTTCCAAATTGGAATCCTTAAAAGAAGTCTATGGGATCATATGGATTCTTGTACCTATTTTGACTCTTGTATTAGGAATCACAATAGGTGTACTAGTAATTGTTTGGTTAGAAAGAGAGATATCTGCAGGAATACAACAACGTATCGGACCTGAATATGCCGGACCTTTAGGAATTCTTCAAGCTCTAGCAGATGGGACAAAACTACTTTTGAAAGAGAACCTTATTCCATCTACAGGAGATACTCGTTTATTCAGTATCGGACCATCCATAGCAGTAATATCTATCTTTCTAAGTTATTCAGTAATTCCTTTTGGTGATCACCTTGTTCTAGCCGATCTTAGTATTGGCGTTTTTTTATGGATTGCCATTTCAAGTATTGCTCCCGTTGGACTTCTTATGTCGGGGTATGGATCAAATAATAAATATTCCTTTTTGGGTGGTCTACGGGCAGCTGCTCAATCAATTAGTTATGAAATACCATTAGCTCTATGTGTGTTATCAATATCTCTACGTGTGATTCGGTGAGACCTAAAATGTCTCCAAATTCTTTTCTTTCTAGAAACAAGGATAAAAAGATTTGATTGACTATATATATTTTTCTTCAGCATTTAAGTTGATGAACTAAACCAGATAGTTATATGAGTGAAAGAAAACGGCTTCTAAATTTGCAGTAAAAAGTTGAGTCTCATTTCCTATGTACAAGAATCAAATGGTGAAAAAAGTAAACATAAGCAATAGAGATTGTTTACCCCAAGATTCGTGAATTGTCATGATAACTTGAAGCGGGTTCAAAAGATCAACTGTATGGAGTTTTTCTTGTCTATTACCATAGATGGATTTCCACAACAGGAGGTTTTTGAAAGAAAAAAGAAGTGGATGGTTAGGAAGACCAAGATACACAAAGGATTAATAATTGAGATTATGTAAGTTATCCAACAGGATATTTCTGTACATAAAAGGAATTCAAATTGGGGCTTTACGTTCGTAGAAATGATCAAGAAGTACTCCCCATGATTCTGATCCAGAGTATGTTCCTATCCACTGAGTAAGTAAATAACTATCAAGAACGAAGTAATCTTTTACTTTGGTTAAAGGCCCTTTTTCTGAGAAAGGAGAATAGGAATGAAATAAAATAAATCAAAATAGAAAGAAAAGAATCTAATTGCAAAAGAAAAAAGGAGAGATGTCGTTGTTTTTTTCTTCCTTTTTCTTTTTTTGTTCTTATTCTTTCTTTCCTATAATTTTGATTTCTATTTAGAGAGATCAAATTTTTGTCATGATTCATGAACTAATCGACTCTCTAATTTTTTTCGTAATTGAAAATTCGAGGTTGAAATGTATATGTGATATTGCTATAAAGCACATTTTTTTTATTTTATTTAATGATTAAGGTTATTAATCAACAAAGCCAAATTCAAATTCTTAAAAGATGAGATAAATTCAGAAGCACTTATTTATTAATTTTAAATATAGCAGACAGAATTCCATTGGTCTAATTTGGGACCTTAGGATAGATTTTGACTCTATCTGACAAACATATCAAGATAAAGAATAGGAAAGGGCCCTTAGATTTATTTGTGACCTCTGAGGAGCCGTATGAGGTGAAAATCTCACGTACGGTTTTGTAATAGCGATGGGCACAGTGATGTTATCATCGACTATGATTATCTAACAGTTCAAGTACAGTTGATATAGTGGAAGCGCAGTCAAAATATGGTTTTTGGGGATGGAATTTGTGGCGTCAACCCATCGGGTTTATCGTTTTTCTAATTTCGTCTCTCGCCGAGTGTGAAAGATTACCTTTTGATTTACCAGAAGCAGAAGAAGAATTAGTAGCAGGGTATCAAACCGAATATTCAGGTATCAAATTTGGTTTATTTTACATTGCTTCATATCTGAATCTACTAGTTTCTTCATTATTTGTAACAGTTCTTTACTTGGGAGGTTGGAATCTTTCTATTCCGTACATATTTGTTCCTGAGCTATTTGGCATAAATAAAAGGGGTAAAGTCTTTGGAAGACTAATTGGTATCTTTATTACATTAGCCAAAACTTATTTGTTTTTGTTCATTCCTATTGCAACAAGATGGACTTTACCGAGGCTGAGAATGGACCAACTATTAAATCTTGGGTGGAAATTTCTTTTACCGATTTCTCTAGGTAATCTATTATTGACAACCTCGTTCCAACTTCTTTCACTGTAAAAGACCACAATATCCTAGATTCACGACTTGTCTCAAACAAGAGAAAGAAACAAGCATAAAATCTTTTTTATAGATATTCAACATATGCTCCCTATGATAACGGAATTCCTAAATTATGGTCAACAAACAATACGAGCCGCCAGATACATCGGCCAAGGTTTCATAATTACCCTGTCCCACGCAAATCGTTTACCTGTAACTATTCAATACCCCTACGAAAAATTGATCACATCGGAACGTTTCCGAGGCCGAATACACTTTGAATTTGATAAATGCATTGCTTGTGAAGTATGTGTGCGTGTATGTCCTATAGATTTACCCGTTGTTGATTGGAAGTTGGAAACTGATATTCGAAAGAAACGATTGTTGAATTACAGTATTGATTTTGGAATCTGTATATTTTGTGGTAATTGTGTTGAGTATTGCCCAACAAATTGTTTATCAATGACCGAAGAATATGAACTTTCTACTTATGATCGTCACGAATTGAATTATAATCAAATCGCTTTGGGTCGCTTACCAATGTCAGTAATTGATGATTACACAATTCGAACAATTTCGAATTTACCTCAAATAAACAATGAATAAACCCTTAATTCGATTCAAAAAAATTACGAATTACGAAGGCTTAGTTCGGATCTAAAACAATGAGATTTTTGCTTGGGCAATTCAAACTAGTGGTTGCTTAATGAGACTCCTAGCTTAATTTAGATTGAAAACAAAACCGATTTCCATATTATATATTATAATAGTAATGGTTTCAAAGTAGATAAATGATATCAAAAATAGATAGGTTTAAACTACTCTTTCGACGAGTAAAGAATGGATAGTGGTCCAATAAAATAAAAGCATCCACGTCAATTTATACCCATTAGAATTTCATTCAATTAACAATTTCAAAGTATCATAAAAAATAGAAAAACTGCTTTTTCCTGGTCAGGTCAATAAAGTCATGAAATTCTTCGTTTTTGATTTTTTAGAAATTATAAAAAATGGATTTATCTGAACCAATACATGATTTTCTTTTAGTCTTTCTAGGATCGGGTCTTATATTAGGGGGTCTAGGAGTGGTATTACTTCCCAATCCAATTTATTCGGCCTTTTCCTTGGGATTGGTTCTTGTTTGTACATCGTTAGTCTATATTCTATCTAACTCCTATTTTGTAGCTGCTGCGCAGCTACTTATTTACGTAGGAGCTATAAATGTTTTAATCATTTTTGCTGTGATGTTCATGAATGGCTCCGAATATTCCAAGGATTTTCATCTTTGGACCGTAGGAGATGGAATTACTTCGATGGTTTGTATAAGTCTTTTTATTTCACTAATTACTACTATTTCAGATACGTCATGGTACGGGATTATTTGGACTACAAGATCAAACCAGATTATAGAGCAAGATTTTCTAAGTAATAGTCAACAAATTGGAATTCATTTATCAACAGATTTTTTTCTCCCATTTGAACTTATTTCAATAATCCTTTTAGTTGCTTTAATAGGTGCAATTGCTGTAGCTCGTCAATAAAAAATTTCTATTAAAACTTGGAATTAAAATAAAATTTTGTTCTGTCTTATCACATTCATTTTCCTTCAATTCTATTTGAATTCTAGCTGGATAAATAGAAAGACTTTAGGTCAATCTAGTACCAATATATTTCTTTGTTCCATACTTGTTATATACTAGTCTATTAAATTAGTTGAATTGTTGTTCATATTGAAAGGAGTCGAGATTGATAAGGAGTTGTTTAATGATTCTCGAACATGTACTTGTTTTGAGTGCCTATTTATTTTCTATCGGTATCTATGGATTGATCACAAGTCGAAATATGGTTAGAGCCCTTATGTGTCTTGAACTTATATTGAATGCGGTTAATATAAATTTGGTAACATTTTCTGATTTTTTTGATAATCGTCAATTAAAAGGAGACATTTTCTCAATTTTTGTTATAGCTATTGCAGCTGCTGAAGCAGCCATTGGACTGGCTATTGTTTCATCAATTTACCGTAATAGAAAATCAACTCGTATCAACCAATCAAATTTGTTGAATAATTAATAGTAATCATTTACATTCTAATATTGAGAAATCGATTTTAATTAGCATGTTTACTACGTAAAGTATGATCTTGTTTGCAAAATATAAGAAATCAAAGTATTTTGGCCTCTCTCATATCTCATAAACCAATCCAGAAAGGGGTTGATTAGAAAATTATGATAACTCATTGATTCATCTGGTATATAAATATATAATTCGTTTCTAAGTTTACTAGATCGAAAATTTAGAACATTAAAAAACGTATAGACCCAATGTCACATTCAGTAAAGATTTATGATACGTGTATAGGATGTACTCAATGTGTCCGAGCCTGCCCCACGGATGTATTAGAAATGATACCTTGGGACGGTTGTAAGGCTAAACAAATTGCTTCTGCTCCACGAACAGAGGACTGTGTTGGTTGTAAGAGATGTGAATCCGCCTGTCCAACGGATTTCTTGAGTGTACGAGTTTATTTATGGCATGAAACAACTCGCAGTATGGGTCTAGCTTATTGATACGTTCGAGAAAACTCTACTTGAATCCATTTAATTTTTTTACCGACAAACCTGTGCTCGAAAATCAAAATATTTTGAGCATGGGTTTTTTTGGTCTAAGTGTATCTTGTCTTTACTACGAATTATTTTCCTTGGTTAACAATAATTGTAGTTTTTCCGATATTTGCGGGTTCTTTAATTTTCTTTCTTCCCCATAAAGGAAATAGGGTAATTCGGTGGTATACCATATGTATATGTATTTTAGAACTCCTTCTAACAACTTATGCATTTTGTTATCATTTCCAATCGGATGATCCATTAATCCAACTAGTAGAGGATTATAAATGGGTCGATTTTTTTGATTTCCATTGGAGATTAGGAATAGATGGACTTTCTATAGGACCCATTTTATTAACAGGATTTATCACGACTTTAGCGACTTTAGCGGCTTGGCCAGTTACTCGAGATTCTAGATTATTCCATTTTCTCATGTTAGCAATGTACAGTGGTCAAATTGGATCATTTTCGTCTCGGGACCTTTTACTTTTTTTCATCATGTGGGAGTTAGAATTAATTCCTGTTTATCTACTTCTAGCCATGTGGGGAGGAAAGAAACGTCTGTACTCAGCTACAAAATTTATTTTGTACACGGCAGGGGGTTCTGTTTTTCTCTTAATGGGAGTTTTGGGTGTTGCTTTATATGGTTCTAATGAACCAACATTAAATTTTGAAACATCAGTTAATCAATCATATCCTGTGATTTTAGAAATAATCTTCTATATTGGATTTTTTATTGCTTTTGCTGTCAAATCGCCCATTATCCCCCTACACACATGGTTACCAGATACCCATGGAGAAGCACATTACAGTACTTGTATGCTTCTAGCCGGAATCTTATTAAAAATGGGAGCGTATGGATTAATTCGAATCAATATGGAATTATTACCTCATGCCCATTCTATATTTTCTCCTTGGTTGATGATAATAGGTACAATACAAATAATCTATGCAGCTTCAACATCTCTTGGCCAACGGAATTTAAAAAAAAGAATAGCCTATTCCTCTGTCTCTCATATGGGTTTCATAATTATAGGAATTAGTTCTCTAACCGATACGGGACTTAATGGAGCCCTTTTACAAATAATCTCTCATGGATTTATTGGTGCTGCACTTTTTTTCTTGGCGGGAACGACTTATGATAGAATCCGCCTTGTTTATCTTGACGAAATGGGCGGAATAGCTATTCCAATGCCAAAAATGTTCACGATGTTTAGTAGCTTTTCGATGGCTTCCCTTGCATTACCAGGTATGAGTGGTTTTGTTGCCGAATTGCTAGTATTTTTTGGAATAATTACCGGCCAAAAATATCTTTTAATTCCAAAACTACTAATTACTTTTGTAATGGCAATTGGAATTATATTAACTCCTATTTATTCATTATCTATGCCACGCCAGATGTTCTATGGATACAAGCTATTTAACGCTCCGAAGGATTCTTTTTTTGATTCTGGACCGCGAGAGTTATTTCTTTCGATCTCCATCTTTTTACCCGTCATAGGTATTGGTATATACCCCGATTTCGTTCTTTCATTAGCAGTTGACAAGGTCGAAGTTATTCTATCTAATTTTTTTTCTAAATAAATAATTGGATGACTGAAATAAAAAAACCTATGTTTGTTTTTAAAAACATTCTTGGACAATGAAAAAAGTCTTCTTTTTTTCTTCTCTTAATTTAAGAATTAAGTAAAAACAATGAAATTGAACTACATATGATAGAAAACCGTGTGAATCAAATATTGTATTGATGATTCACACGGCCCGCATGCTGGTTCATACAATGCGTCACCCGCTCTTGTATTTGTAATAACTTGTATTGAATTCAATTAAATGTTGATGGAAAAGAACCATAACTATGTAACCCTATTCCTAATAGATTGACCCCAAAATAGCATATCCAAATTATAAGAAAGCCTATAGACGCTACAATTGCAGAATTTGCACCCCGCAAATTTCTATTTGTTCGAGTATGTAAATAAATTGCAAATACGATCCAAGTAATAAATGCCCAAGTTTCTTTTGGGTCCCAATTCCAATATGACCCCCACGCTTCATTAGCCCATACCGCTCCCGAAAGGATTCCTATGGTTAAAAAAGTAAATCCTAAACTAATAACCCGATAACTCCAATAATCCAATTGTTGAATCAATTGGAACCTGTAATAATTTTTAGCAGAAAAAAACGAAGTATTTTCTAAAACATTTTCACCCAAGAAAAATGACTCGTTTAAAAAACCATTGCTCTTATAAATATAAAAAGGCTTTCTGTTTTTGCGAAATGTAATCACTAGAAGTGCTACTGATAATAACGATCCACATAAAAGGGCTGCATAGCCCAATATCATCATACTTACGTGCATTATTAACCACTCCGATTGAAGAGCAGGTACTAATATTCCAGATTGGTGTATTTCAGTTAAAATACCTGAAGTAGCAAAGCCTTGGGTCAAAATAGCACTTGGTCCAGTTATTTTACTTAAAATGAAAACATTGTTTTTGAAATACGGAATTATATGAATAAGGGAGAAACTCCATGAAAGGAAAATTAATGATTCATATAAATCGCTTAGTGGGAAATGTCCTGAAGAAATCCACCGAGTAACTAATAATCCTGTTATACAGAAAAAAGTCACTATTATGCCCTTTTCTGACGAATCGTATAGTTTTACAATTTCATCGACTAAAAGGGTTATCAAATGAATTGTAATTACAATTGAAACGATCGAAAAGGAAATGTGAGTTAATATATGCTCTAAGGTTGAAAATATCATAAAAAATCTTAAAAAATAAGAGTCCCTTAATTACATAATTCGAAAATGGAAATCGGGAATTGAATTCATTATAAGATCTATTTATCCTTTTTAGAAGATGGTATGCCGCCACTCGGACTCGAACCGAGATGCATTAGCACTGCTTCCTAAGAGCAGCGTGTCTACCAATTTCACCATAGCGGCCTGTCTTGAACTCATAATAGCCTATGAATAAGCAATCGTCGAGATTGAGTAAGCTATTTTAGTTTAGTAATGATTCAAATGGATCAATAACAATAAAAAGTTGTTCAAATAGGAATTTGAGGTTGAAGGTTCATTATTTTCGATTTGAGTTTAGAGTCTTAGTTTTTTTTATTTAACCTGGGACTTTCCTATATTTTATGCTTTCCTCGAATTCCGAATTCAACTCTTGTAACTAAACCGTTCTATACTCAAATTAAGGAATAGAGTTAAAAAAGTTTTTGTTTTCATTGTTTAAGCAGCAATTTATTAGTTTATTTTAGAAATCTAAAATAAAACAAAAAAGGGATTTTGACGACAAAATAGAAAGAAAAGAACCCATTTTCTTTCGCTCAAAATTCACAATTAGTCATACAAAATTTCATTAATCAATTTTCTCTATTGGGTTAAGGGCAAGATATATATATATGGGGGTCTATATAATAATTCAGAGAAAATCAAAAGTTAAAAAGTTTGACAAAACAAAAAGGTTTCAAAATAGAATCAATTAATTTCAATGAGTTCTTAACTTTCACTAAAGATTTTTATATACGTTCTTCTATAGATATGCAAATATAGAATTTTTTTTTTTTCATTTTATTCTGCAAATAGGTCGATGGGGAAAATCAAACTCCCCACCTTGGAATAGAAATGATCTTTATTCTTTTGTCAACAAAAAAGTTATTATTCAGTGATATAGTAAATAGAGGATTTCCTGATTCTATTATTTTATATATCAATCAGAAAAGCGAATAGAGTTCCATTACATATGGATTGGTGAGCTAATCAATATCAAATAGGAAGGGGAAATCGTTAAATTATTCAATTAGATAATAATTGAATAATTTAAGAATAATTGAATTATTTTTTCAAGTTGATTCAAATTATTTTAACGTTTTATTACTTATTTATTTGGGTTTGGCGTACAAAAAAACTTTTTGAATTCCCGGTAGAAAGAGATTTCGCTAACGAAAAAGCCTTTAATGCTATCCAATACCCCTTCCCTTTCCAAATATTTTTACGAATACGCTTTTTTGATGTCGAAGTGCGTTTTTTTGGAACTGCCATTTATAAATTAAAAAATTACTCATTGTTATAGCTGGATGTGAAAGACATCTATTGTTCAAAACGAATTCTTTTTAATACATATTTATTTTCGAGCTAATAGTGTTCTCCTCAAATAAAACATTATCGAGATAGGTAAAAGATATGTTAAAATTGCAGAATACTGGAAATAAAAACAGAAGGCCAATATATGTTTTTTCACGTCTTTATATTCCATAAAACATTCATAATCGTAAAAAAGAAAAGATTCTCTAGTGACTGGTATCTTTATTTCACAATTTCACATTCTTTTTGATTCATAAAATCTATACCTATAGGATTTTCTAATCGGCTTTTCCGTAGAAATGAAGAAAGAAAATTAGTTGAACTTAATAAAAATCAAAAATAAAATAAGCAATCCCCAAAATATTCGATTTCTATTTATGGTTCCACATTTCATTTACATGCAATAAAATACCTCGAAAGGTTTAAAGATAAGAACCGCGTTTTTACTTCAGGAAATGAAAAACTTGAATCCCTGTTCGATTCACTGGTCAAACTTGGATCAAAAATAGGCCTATTTCAAAGGAGACTAGTAATTAATCCCTTTCATATCATTTGACCAATTGTAACTTCGTGATTTCAATAGTTGAAGTATTTAGCAAAGACTCAGAATAAGTAAGAATAGAAAATTCTATTTAAGTTTCAAATTAGTTTAAGTTAGTCCATATTTTTACTTTTTATTGACTCCTTTCAAAAGAGGTAAGATCCGGTGAATCGGAAACAATTAATTAAGAATTCAAAACTTTTTTATGGAACAGACATATGAATATGCGTGGATCATACCTTTCATTCCACTTCCAGTCCCTATGTTAATAGGAGCGGGACTTATTCTTTTTCCAACGGCAACAAAAAGTTTTCGCCGTATGTGGGCTTTTCAGAGTGTTTTATTGTTAAGCATAGTCATGATTTTTTCAATCTCCCTGTCTATTCAGCAAATCAATAGCAGTTCTTTTTATCAATATGGATGGTCTTGGATCATCAATAATGATTTTTCTTTAGACTTCGGATACTTGATCGACCCACTTACTTCTATTATGTCAATATTAATCACTACTGTTGGAATTATGGTTCTTATTTATAGTGATAATTATATGGCTCATGATCAAGGATATTTGAGATTTTTTGTTTATATGAGTTTTTTCAGTACTTCCATGTTGGGATTAGTTACTAGTTCCAATTTGATACAAATTTATATTTTTTGGGAATTGGTTGGGCTGTGTTCCTACCTATTAATAGGATTTTGGTTTACACGACCTGTTGCGGCAAATGCTTGTCAAAAAGCGTTTGTAACTAATCGTGTAGGGGATTTTGGTTTATTATTAGGAATTTTAGGTTTTTATTGGATAACGGGGAGTTTCGAATTTAGGGATTTATTCGAAATATTCAATAACTTGATTTATAATAATGAGGTCAATTTTGTATTTGTTACGTTATGCGCTGTTCTCTTATTTGCCGGTGCAGTTGCTAAATCCGCCCAATTCCCCCTTCATATATGGTTACCTGATGCCATGGAGGGACCTACTCCTATTTCGGCTCTTATA